TTACTAAAAGGATTGAGCCGAATACAAAATAAAGATACTTAATAATATATATTATTATATTGAATTTTTTATGAATAACTAAACTAATAATTTAATAAATATAAAATAGATAAATAATTATCTCGATATACACCAGGTCTTAATTAAAAAAATAAAATTAAGCCAAAAAAATGAAAAGTTTCTATTCTTGATTTGTATCTATAATAAATCCTATTTTTTTCTATCCCAGAGTTTCGTTTCGTGTTGGAATGCAAACTTATTAAGTTAAGCAGACGAGATTTTATGAAAAAAGTTCTTCCGATTCATAAGAGAGAACAACTCTTTTGTTTTTCGATCGGGATTTCGCACAAAAGGGAAGATATTAATACTAAATTATAAATATAATGAATTAATTCAATAAAATATTTAATTTAATAATATTCTATATATTTTATTTGTTTTTTTTCTCGATTGTATTCTTTTTTCAACACTAATATTGATATTGACAAGAGTGTATCAAAGAAATATAATCCGATCGTGAATAAATGAATTGATTTAATAATTTTATTTATATTTGATATTATTTGAGAAAATTTCTTGTATTTTCATTTGATCTGTTCATTTGGATGTTCAGAATCGATTCGCCTTCACGATTTTTTATTTTTTTTTTTTTATTGCGATTGGATATACACATTTTTAAAAATTTCATTAGGGTTGCTAACTCAATGGTAGAGTACTCGGCTTTTAAGTGCGACTCCATTTTTTACACAATTCTATGAACTAATTGGTTCATCCATACCATCGGTAGGGTTTGTAAGACCACGACTGATCCAGAAAGGAATGAATGGAAAAAGCAGCATGTCGTATCAATGGCGAATTCTAAAAATTTTTCATTCGTATTGGACCCGGCCCAAATTTTTGTTTGAATTTTTGGCTCGGAACAAATGAATTCACTTGGGTTGAATTAATAAAGGGATAGAGCTTAGCTGCTCCAATTATAGGGAAACAAAAAGCAACGAGCTTTCATTTTTTATTTGAATGATTACCCCATCTAATTTTACGTTAAAAAAAAATTAGTGCTTGCTGTGGAAAAATTTTTTCCCACGAATGGGTTTTGGATTTTTGTTATGAGTCCTAACTATTAGCTATTCTCAATTATGTTATGGGGTAGCGATAAATGTGTAGAAGAAAGAGTATATTGATAAAGATATTTTTTTCCAAAATCAAAAGAGCGATTTGTCCGAAAAATAAAGGATTTCTAACTAGCTTGTTGTTATCGAACAATTAGATGAACCAAGCGAGGGTAGATAGTCCATTGATGGTTTTTACTTGTTTTCTAGGTATCTATTCATATTTGTTTTTTATTTGAATATAATAGAATACCCTGTTTTGACTGTATCGCACTATGTAGCATTTGATAATCCAATGAATCTATGATCCTTTGACCAAATCGAATTTCTAAAATGTCTAAAATGAAGGAATATCAAGTATTTTTAGAACGAGAGAGATCTCGCCAACAGGACTTCCTATACCCACTTATTTTTAGGGAGTATGTTTATGGACTTGCTTATAGTCATGATTTTAATAGATCTACATTTGTGGAAAATGTAGGTTATGACAATAAATATAGTTTACTAATTGTAAAACGTTTAATCACTCGAATGTATCAACAGAATCATTTGATCATTTCTGCGAATGATTCTAAGAAAAATCCATTTTTGGGGTATAATAAGAATTTTTATTCTCAAATAATATCAGAGGGTTTTGCCATCATCGTGGAAATTCCATTTTTTCTACAATTTAGCTCTTCCTTAGAGGAGGCAGAAATTGTAAAATCTTATAAAAATTTGCGATCAATTCATTCCATTTTTCCCTTTTTGGAGGATAAATTTCCATATTTAAATTATGTGTCAGATATACGAATACCCTATCCTATCCATCTGGAAATCTTAGTTCAAATCCTTCGATACTGGGTGAAAGATGCGCCTTTTTTTCATTTATTACGGTTGTTTCTTTATAATTTTTGGAATAGGAATAGTTTTCTTACTCCAAAAAAATCGATTTCGACTTTTTCAAAAAGTAATCCGAGATTATTCTTATTCCTCTATAATTTTTATGTATGTGAATATGAATCTATCTTCCTTTTTCTACGTAAAAAATCCTCTCATTTACGATTAAAATCTTTTAGCGTTTTTTTTGAGCGAATCTTTTTTTATGCAAAAAGAGAACATCTTGTAGAAGTTTTTGCTAAGGATTTTTCGTCTACCTTAACATTCTTCAAGGATCCTCTGATTCATTATGTTAGATATCAAGGAAAATCCATTCTGGCTTCAAAGAATGCGCCTCTTTTGATGAATAAATGGAAACACTATTTTATCCATTTATGGGAATGTTTTTTTGATGTTTGGTCTCAACCAGGAACGATCCATATAAAACAATTATCCGAACATTCATTTTACCTTTTAGGCTATTTTTCAAATGTGCGGCTAAATCGTTCAGTGGTACGGAGTCAAATGCTGCA